ATTCATACCAATCTATCAAATTATTTTGATTCGGATGTAAAAGGTTTATAGATGGATTCAACAAATTTGATAATAGACCAAAATCAATTCCACTTTGATTATAAGGAATTCCTATAATTCCAACAAGACAAGTAAATAGTACTAATATAGACATGGAAAATAGCATAGTACTGTCCGATTCGGGGGGATAAAAAAACGTATTTTGAATTCCAAAACAAGCAATACTAATAAAAGGGCGTATCATTTTTTTTCCATTATCAAAAATTCGATAGGTTGTATTGAAAAAAAAGAAAATCCCCTTTTCATTATTATTTATTGATAATAATAAAGAAAACTTGTTTTTTTGAATTTCTTTTCCCCATGGAGATATTGAATAGCAGGAACCACTTTTTTGACCACTATAATTCTTAAAATGAACGTTTAAATGTCCCTCAAAAGTCAGTAAATAGATTCGAAACATATAAAATGCGGTTAATCCTGCTGTGAAACAAGCTATAATTGCAAAAACTGGAGAATACAACCAACTATCGTTAAGAATTTGGTCTTTGGACCAAAAACAAGCGAGAGGTGGAATACCACAAAGAGAAAGCGTACCTATTAAAAAAGCAGTTTTTGTAATTGGTACATGCTTTTTCAACCCTCCCATAAGAACCATATTCTGACTTTTATCGGGAGAATATCCAACAATAGCTTCCATTGAATGAATAATAGATCCGGATCCTAAAAACAATAATGCTTTCGAATAAGCATGAGTAATCAAATGAAATAAAGCCGCCTGATACGATCCCATTCCTAAAGCTAACATCATATAACCCAGTTGGGACATCGTAGAATACGCCAAACTTCTTTTAATATCTTTTTGAGCAAGGGATAAAGTAGCTCCGACTAGTAGTGTTACTATACCTATCAAAGAAATAAAATTCATTATATGAGGTATAATTATAAAAAGAGGAAGGAGGCGAGCTACAAGAAAAATACCTGCTGCGACCATAGTCGCGGCATGTATAAGAGCCGAAATAGGAGTGGGGCCTTCCATGGCATCGGGTAACCATACGTGAAGGGGGAATTGAGAAGACTTGGCAACTGCACCTGTAAATAAAAGCAAGGCACACAAAGTAAGAAATACAAAATTGACCTCATTATTATAAACTAATTTATTTACTATTTCGAATAAATCTCTAAATTCGAAACTACCCGTTATAACATAAAGTCCCAAAATCCCTAATAATAAACCAAAATCGCCTACACGATTCGTTACAAAGGCTTTTTGACAAGCATTCGCCGCAATAGGTCGTGTGAACCAAAAACCTATTAATAGATAAGAACACATTCCAACTAATTCCCAAAAAATATAAATTTGTATCAAATTCACACTAGTAACTAATCCCAACATGGAGGTAGTGAAAAAACTCATATAAGAAAAAAATCTCAAATATCCCTGATCATGATACATATAATTGTCACTATAAAAAAGAACCAGAATTCCAACCGTACTAATTAATATTACCATAATCGAAGCAAGCGAATCTATTAAGTAACCGAAGTCTAAAGAAAAATCATTATTAATTGTCCAAGACCATACATATTGATAGATAGAACTTTTATTTATTTGCTGAATAGATAGATAGACCGAAAGGAGCATAACTACATTTAGTAGAAAGATATTAGGAAAGGACCACATACGTCGAAGATTTTTTGTTGCCATTGGAAAAACGATAAGTCCGACTCCTATTAACATAGGAATGGGAAGTGGAATGAGAGGTATAATCCATGAATAGGGATATGTATAGTCCATAAAAAAACCTTTTATCTTTTATTCTTATTTTATTCTGAATTATTCTTTCTCAACTCCTTCGAATATTCAGAGGAAGAAGGAAGTTAGAATAAATAGGATCAGGCTAATAGTGCAATCGAAAATGAACTAAAAATACTAATACTATTTTTTCTTTATATTAATATATATATTTTATGTATTTTCTATTTTTAAAAATTTACTTTTATATAATTAACTAGAAAAATTTTATTAAAAAAAAAATAATAATAAACTTTTTTTACTATAAATAGTTATCTATAATAATTTATATAACTAAATCTAAATAAATTAGCTAAGTTATAACGAAGATCTTTCTACTTACTAAAGATATAAAACAATTCAATTACCATTAGGTATTACGATAATTTTTTCTATCCGTAGACGAAAAATTGATAATTCCATACAAGAAATATACACAGAGTATTTTATACATTCCTTTTGTTTTACATTAATATATATAATATAAAACACATGGAATTTTTTTAGAATTGTCGAAAGGACTATTAGAATATCCGACATTTTTCTTTCGATACCTACCGTGGAATGAGCAAGGATTCCTTTTTTCACCTTTGATTCTATTTTGATACGGATATAAATATAAAACACGACAAAAATAAACATAGATATATATAAACTTCGTTATTTCTCTTTTGTGTCTTGTCAGATATTTAGTTGAATTGAATGGAATCAAGATTCAAAAAAAAAATTGAAAAATAAATGAAATTGTTTGAACAATAAATGTCTTTCACATTCAACTAGATAAAAAAAAGAATTTTTTAAAATTTATTTTTTCATGGCAGTTCCGAAAAAACGTACTTCTATATCAAAAAAACATATTCGTAAGAATATTTGGAAAATAAAAGCCTATTTTACAGCATTGAAGGCTTTTTCATTAGCGAAATCTATTTCTACGGATAATTCAAAAAGTTTTTTTGTGTAACAATCCAATAATCAAACTTATAATAAATAAAAAAAAATGGTATTTTTTTTTATTGTAGTCTTTCCCGATGGGGATTCTTATTTTCCCCATCAAGCTACTTAAATTTAGAATAGCCATTTTAATAAAATAATAAAAAAATTCTGGTAATATTTTGGAATGTTTCAATATGGAGTAAAACGAAAGGAATTTTTTGTCATTAATTTAATTAACTTTTTTAATTTCAATCTCGACAACTAAATAAAAAAAGCTTATTATTATTTCGCGTACGCCGCTATGGTGAAATCGGTAGACACGCTGCTCTTAGGAAGCAGTGCTAGAGCATCTCGGTTCGAGTCCGAGTGGCGGCAGGCTATCTTCGAAAAGAAAGACAATAAGTTCTATATATAATAAATGCAATTCCAGATTGGATTCCGTATCATTTTCTATACTTTTTTTATTTGAGAATTTTTATGATATTTTCCACCTTAGAACATATATTAACTCATATATCATTTTCGATCGTTTCAATTGTAATTACAATTTTTTTGATAATTTTATCCGTTGATGAAATCGTAGGACTATATTATTCGTCAGAAAAAGGCATTATAGCTACTTTTTTCTGTATAACGGGATTATTAATCACTCGTTGGATTTATTCGGGGCATTTCCCATTAAGTGATTTATATGAATCATTCATTTTTCTTTCATGGAGTTTCTCCCTTATTTCTATCGTTCCATATTTTAAAAAATATACCAATTATTTAAGCGCAATAACCTCGCCAAGTATAATTTTTCTACACGGCTTTACCACTTCGGGTCTTTTAACCGAAATACATCAATCTGTAATATTAGTACCCGCGCTTCAATCCCAGTGGTTAATGATGCACGTAAGTATGATGATATTGGGCTATGCAGCTCTTTTATGCGGATCATTATTATCAGTAGCTCTTTTAGTCATTTCATTTTCATTTCAAAAGATTTTGAAAAATTTCGTAAACGAGTCATTTTCATTTAACAAGATCCAATATATGGATGAAAAGCGGAATGTTTTAATAAACAACTTCTCTTGTTCCGCGAGAAATTATTACAGAGCTCAACTAATTCAACAATTAGATCAGTGGAGTTATCGTATTATTAGTCTAGGGTTTATCTTTTTAAACATCGGGATTCTTTCAGGATCAGTATGGGCTAATGAGGCATGGGGATCATATTGGAATTGGGACCCAAAAGAAACTTGGTCATTTATTACTTGGATTATATTTGCAATTTATTTACATACTCGAACAAATAAAAAAAAGTTAAAAAGTCTAAATTGCGCGATTGTGGCTTCTATGGGCTTTCTTATAATTTGGATATGCTATTTTTGGGTCAATTTATTAGGAATAGGGTTACATAGTTATGGTTCCTTTAATTTTCATTAATATGAAATCAAATTGAAAAAGATTCCTACAAATAGAAACATAAAACATTTTCAAAAAAATGATAATAAAATAAAAATTTTAAATAATAAATTATTAAATATTTAAATATTAAGTTAAAGAATATAAGAAAAAAAAACTCCATACTTCAGGGAAGATGTCGAGAACCATTTGAATCACTACACTAATTGATTCAAAAGGTTCTCACAAAAATAAAAATGAACTAAAGTCAAAATGAATTGAAATTTTGACTTTAGTTCATTTTTATTTTTCATTGTAAAATTGCAAAACGAAAAAGAAAGAATAGGATTCTTAATTTTTTCTTGTTTTATTCATGAAAACGATCGATAAAAATATGTAGATATAATAGCTTCGACCTTCTCAACTGAGAGTGAGAGAATGAAATCCGGATAAATACCAATACCTATTATTGGTAGAAGAATAGAGATTAAAATAAATAATTCTCTCGGCCCAGAATCAAAAAAATAAGAGTTTTGCACATTCAAAATCTTGTATCCATAGAACATTTGACGTAACATCGATAATAAATAAATAGGAGTTAATATCATTCCAATTGCCATTAGAAGAGTAATTAGTATTTTTGAAATTAAAAAATATTGTTGGCTGGTAATTATTCCAAAAAAGACTATCAATTCGGCAACAAAACCACTCATGCCGGGTAATGCAAGGGAAGCCATTGATAAGATACTGAACAGTGTGAATATTTTTGGAAGGAAAATCGCCATTCCACCCATGTTGTCGAGATAAACAAGACGTATTCTATCATACGTCATTCCTGCCAAGAAAAAAAGAGCAGCACCAATAAATCCGTGAGAAATCATTTGTAAAAGGGCTCCATTGAGCCCCGTATCGGTTATCGCTCCAATTCCGATAATTATGAACCCCATATGAGATACGGAGGAATAGGCTATTCTTTTTTTTAAATTACGTTGACCAGGAGATGTTGAAGCTGCATAGATTATTTGTATTGCACCTACTATAATCAACCAGGGAGAAAATATAGAATGAGCATGGGGGAATAATTGCATATTGATCCGAACCAAACCATATGCTCCCATTTTTAATAAAATTCCAGCTAGAAGCATACAAGTACTGTAATGTGCCTCCCCGTGGGTGTCTGGTAACCATGTATGTAAGGGTATGATCGGTAATTTGACTGCAAAAGCAATAAAAAATCCAGTATAAAATAGTAATTCTAGTGCTACAGGATACGATTGGTTAGCTAATATTTCAAAATTGAATGTTGGTTCATTCGAACCATATAAGCCAATACCAAAAACGCCTATTAATAGAAAAATAGATCCCCCCGCAGTGTATAAAATGAATTTTGTAGCTGAATACAGACGTTTCTGTCCTCCCCATATCAATAAAAGTAAATAAACGGGAATTAATTCGAACTCCCACATGAGAAAAAAAAGTAAAAGATCGTGAGAAGAAAATGATCCTATTTGACCGCTGTACATTGCTAACATCAGGAAATGGAACAATCGGGAATCCCGAGTAACCGGCCAGGCTGCTAAAGTAGCTAAAGTGGTTATAAATCCCGTCAGTAAAATGGTTCCTATAGAAAGCCCATCTATTCCCAATCTCCAGTTAAAATTAAAAAAATTAATCCATTTAGAATCCTCTGCTAGTTGATTTAATGGATCGGTCAATTGGAAATGATAACAGAATGTATAGGTCGTTAAAAGGAGTTCAAAAATAGAAATGGATATGGTATACCACCTTATTACCTTATTTCCTCTATGAGGTAGAAAGAAAATTAAAGAACCCGCTAATATTGGTAAACCTACAATTATTGTTAACCAAGGAAAATAATTCGTGGTAAAGACAAGATATAATTAGACCCCAAAACCCGTTCTCGAAAAAGAACGGGTTTTTTTGTCGATAAAAAAAATCAATTGTATTAAAAAAAAATTGAAAATTCAGTTTGTTTAAAGTAGTTTTTTCTGAAACTTATTATATTAATAAGCTAGACCCATGCTTCGAGTTGTTTCATGCCATAAATAAACCCTCACGCTCAAAAAATCCGTTGGGCAAGCGGATTCACATCTCTTACAACCAACACAGTCCTCCGTTCGTGGAGCAGAAGCAATTTGCTTAGCCTTACATCCATCCCAAGGGATCATTTCTAATACATCGGTTGGGCAGGCTCGGACACACTGAGTACATCCTATACATGTATCATAAATCTTTACTGAATGTGACATTGGATCTCTCATTTTTTGAATATCCTAAATCTTCGATTTAGTAAACTTATATATAAATCATATATTTATATACCAGATGAATCAATGATTTTATCATTATTTTAATAATCAATCGAATTATGGATCGCGACTCCTGGGTTGGCTAAGATACTTTGATTTCTTACATTTTTACATTTAGTATTAAATAATTGATGAATATTCGAATTTTGAAAATAAATGAAATTATTAGTACTTATTTATTCAATAAATTCGATTGATTGATACGAGTTGATTTTCTATTACGATAAATTGATGAAACAATAGCTAACCCAATAGCCGCTTCGGCTGCGGCAATAGCTATAACAAAAATAGAGAAAATATCTCCTTGTAATTGTCGACTATCAAACAAATCCGAAAATGTTACGAAATTTATATTAATTGCATTCAGGATAAGTTCCAAACACATAAGAGCCCTAACCATATTTCGACTCGTGATCAATCCATAGATACCAATCGAAAATAAATAGGCACTCAAAACAAGTGCATGTTCGAGTATCATTGATCAGAGCTCCGTATCAATTTTGAATCATTTCGCCATGAACAATAAACCAAGGCTTTCGCTTAACTATAATAGAACAAGTAGAAAAAAAACGAATATATTCTTTTTTTTTGTAAGCTAGAAAAAGATCGATATTGAAATAGAATTCAAAAATGAAAGCTAAATGGATTTGATAAGAGCGAGAAAATTTCAATTTCGATTGTTCTTAATAGTTAGAAAGATTTTTCATTGACGGGCACCAACAATTGCACCTATCAAAGCAACTAAAAGAATTATTGAAATGAGTTCAAATGGAAGAAAAAAATCCGTTGATAAATGAATTCCAATTTGTTGACTATTCCCTATCAAATCTTGTTCGATAATTTGGTTTGATTTTGTCGTCCAAATAATTCCGTACCAAGACGTATCGAGAATCGTGGTAATTATGGCGATGAAAATACTTGTACAAACCAACGAAGTAATCCCATTACCAACAGTCCAAAGATCGAAATCTTTATAATATTCTGAACCATTCATGAACATGACAGCAAATAAAATTAAAACGTTTATAGCTCCGACATAAATAAGGAGCTGTGCAGCCGCTACAAAATGAGAGTTTGATAAAATATAAAATAACGATATGCAAACAAGAACCAATCCCAATGCAAAAGCCGAATAAATTGGATTGGTAAGTAATACCACTCCTATACCTCCTAATAGAAGACCTGATCCCAGAAAAACTAAAAGAAAATCATGTAGTGGTACAGGCAAATCCATTCTATATACAAGATAAAAAAATTGAAATGTTTTTCATGATTTTATTGACCTGACCAGGAAATTTTTTCTTTTGTTATGATATGCTCCTAATTGAATTCAATTAAAATGGAATGGTGTTTCTAATGGATTTTAATTACGTCTAGGTCCCATTACTATACCAACATCTTGTTCCCCCTTACGCCAAACCAAGTAGAAAAGTTAGCTGGAAACTATTTCTAAATAAATAGAGAGATTATTAAATTCTATTTTCAATCCAAATGGATTTGCACTTCTCACTAACTAATCAACAATTAATTGTTGATTAGTTAGTGAGAAAAAAAAAAAATAAGGAACGATTCCTTTCAATTAGATAAAATTGAACCTGACTATACATTACTATAGTAATTAGTAATTACTCTCTAATCATTCTTTAATCATGAAATGCATTTTTTATTTGAGGATAATTCAAAATTGTTCGAATTGTATAATCGTTAATTACTGACATCGGTAACCGACCTAATGCGATTTGATTATAATTCAATTCGTGACGATCATAAGCAGAAAGCTCATATTCTTCAGTCATTGATAAACAATTTGTTGGACAATACTCAACGCAATTTCCACAAAATATACAAATTCCGAAATCAATACTGTAATTAAGCAAGCGTTTTTTTTGCATACCGGTTTCCAATTTCCAATCAACAACGGGTAGATCTATAGGACATACACGAACACATACTTCACAAGCTATGCATTTATCAAATTCAAAATGGATTCGTCCGCGGAAACGCTCCGATGTAATTAACTTTTCATAAGGATATTGAATAGTTACAGGTAAACGATTTGCATGGGATAAGGTAATGATGAATCCTTGACCAATGTACCTTGCCGCCCGTATTGCTTGTTGGCCATAATTTATGAACCCAGTTACCATCGGGAACATATTGTAAAGATCTATAAATAATCTTATGTTTGTTTCTTTCTCTTGTTTGACACGAAGTGAGAAATATAGAATATCATATTCTTTTTTTGTTTAGAGTGAAAGGAGTTGAGAAGAGGTTGTTAATAATAAATTACCAAGAGAAATGGGTAAAAGAAATTTCCATCCAAGATTTAATAGTTGGTCCATTCTTAGTCTCGGTAGAGTCCATCTTGTTGTGATAGAAATGAACACGAACAAATAAGTTTTAGCTAAAGTAATAAAAATACCAATTGTCATTCTAAAGACCCTACCTACTTTATTTATTTCAACTCGATCAGAAAAAAATACGGACGGAATAAAGATATTCCAACCACCCAAGTACAGAATTGTTACAAATAACGACGGAACTAATAGATTGAGATAGGAAGCAACATAAAATAATCCAAATTTGATACCCGAATATTCGGTTTGATAACCGGCTACTAATTCTTCCTCTGCTTCGGGTAAATCAAAAGGCAATCTCTCACATTCTGCTAGGGAAGAAATTAGAAAAATGATAAACCCTATAGGTTGACGCCACAAATTCCATCCTAAAAACCCATATTTGGATTGCGCCTCAACTATATCAACTGTACTTGAACTATTAGATAATAATAGTCGGTGGGAACATCACTGTTCCCATCGCTAGTCCAGAACCGTACATGAGATTTTCACCTCATACGGCTCCTTGACGGCCATCAAGAAATCTAAGGACCGGGTTGATATTTTTTATCGTGATAGATTTTATTTGGGGTTAAAATATAGATAGAATCAACACCCGCCGGAAGGTCAAAAATTAGACCGATGGAATTCTGTATGCCAGAATGATATAGATATAATAACTCAAAAAGCACTTATGAATTAATCTTGTCCTTTAATAATTTTAATTTTTCTTTGTTGAGTAATAACTTATTAATAAAATACTCTTTCTATGAATATCAATAGCCATCTTTTTGTGATTATTATGAAAAAAAAAATCCGAGATTAGATGAGTGTTTTAATAATGCAGGCTATTTAGTGATCTCTATGAATTTTCGTTCCTATTCTTCTTTCAAAGAGGGAGTTCAAAACAAGAAAAGATTATTTCGTTTCGGATAGTCGTTTTTTAATCTGTGAGTAGGAGCATACTCTGGATTGCAATCGTGAGGAGTACTGCTTGATTATTTCTACAAATTGAAAGCACCAATTATTGTTCTTTTTATGTTATCCAAAGATTTTCGTTTTGAAAATTGACATAAAAATTTCTATTACTAATCTTTTATGTATTTTTGTGTTCCTAACCATCCACTCATTTTTGTCGAACCCTCCATTCTAGTAATACATATAAAGAATAGTGAAAACTCTATATGGTTGATCTTTTGAGCCCGCTTCAAGCCAGGATGACTAATCACTAATCAACCAATCCATGGGGTAAAGGGTAAAATAAAAAGTCTTGCTTATATTAAATTTACTTTATTTTTCGTTCTTGTACTTAGGAGATGAGACTCAATCTTGTTACTGCTAATTTAGAAGCTGTTTTTTTTTTCACTCATATAACTATCTGATTTAGTTAATTTAACCTGAATGATGAATAAAAAAGTGAAGATACCTATTCAACTTCTTTACTTACAAAAAAGAATTAAAGAAAAGGTTATAACGACACGCACGTAGAGATATTGATAACACACAAAGAGTCAACGGTATTTCATAACTAATCGATTGAGCAGCGGCTCGTAGACCACCTAAAAAGGAATATTTGTTGTTTGATCCATATCCTGACATAAGAAGTCCAATCGGAACAATACTTGAAAAGGCAATCCATAAAAAAACACCGATATTGAGATCGGATAAAACAAGTTGATAGCTAAAAGGAATTACTGAATAACTTACGAAAATGGATATAACTGCTATGGATGGTCCGATAATGAATAAACGACCATCTCCTCTAGACGGAAGAAGGTTTTCTTTGAAAATAAGTTTTGTTCCATCTGCTAACGCTTGAAGAATTCCCAACGGACCGGCGTATTCCGGTCCAATACGTTGTTGTATTCCGGCGGATATTTCTCTTTCTAACCACACAATTACAAGTACACCTATTGTGATTCCCAATACAAGAATCAAAATAGGTAAAAGCATCCCTATGATCCCATAGATCTCTTTTAAAGATTCTAATCTAGAAAAAGAGTGGATATCTTGTACTTCTCTTGTATCAATTATCATTTCAACGATCAACTTCTCCCATAATGATATCTATGCTACCTAGTATTGTCATAATATCCGCCAATTTCATTCTTTTAACTAACTGAGGAAAAATTTGCAAATTGATAAAACCGGGGGTACGAATTTTCCATCTCCAAGGAAAACCACTCTGATCCCCTATTAAAAAAATTCCCAATTCCCCTTTTGGGGCTTCAACTCTTACATAAAGCTCTTGCTTCGGTAATTCAAAAGTAGGAGAGGTTTTTTTACTAATGAAGCGATAGTCAAAATCATTCCATTCTGAATCCCGTTCTCTATCAAAGCAACGTATTTCTAAATTCTCATACGGACCGCCTGGAATTCCTTCGAGGGCCTGTTGAACAATTTTGATAGATTCCTTCATTTCACTGATTCGGACTAAATAACGCGCTAATGAATCTCCTTCTTTTTGCCAATTGATTCCCCAATCGAATTCGTCATAACATTCATAATGATCGACTTTACGAAGATCCCATTGAATTCCACAAGCTCGTAACATCGGTCCGGATAAACCCCAATTTATTGCTTCTTCTGCACCAATAATACCTACACCCTCAACTCGTTCTAAAAAAATGGGATTTCGCGTAATAAGTTTTTGGTATTCAGAAACAGAGGTTAAAAAATAATCACAGAAATCCAAACATTTATCTATCCATCCATAAGGGAGATCGGCCCCTACTCCTCCGATACGAAAATAATTGTGCATCATTCTCATACCGGTGGCAGCTTCAAATAGATCATATACTAATTCTCTTTCTCTGAAAATATAGAAAAAGGGAGTCTGTGCACCAATATCTGCCATAAAGGGGCCAAGCCATAATAGATGAGAAGCTATACGACTCAATTCTAACATAATCACTCTGATATAACTGGCTCTTTTAGGTACTTGAATATTCACCATCTGCTCGGGTCCATTTACGGTTATTGCTTCTGTAAACATAGTAGCTAAATAATCCCAACGTGTTACATAAGGCAAATATTGTATAACTGTTCGGTTTTCGGCAATTTTTTCCATCCCTCTGTGCAGATAACCCAATATTGGCTCACAATCAATAACATCTTCGCCATCTAGAGTAAGAATAAGACGAAGAACACCATGCATTGATGGGTGATGAGGTCCCATATTGACTATCATATGTTCTTTTCTTTTAGTTGTTCCATTCATAGTTTATTCCTCGATTCATTCTTTTATGAACTGCTTAAAACAAAAAGAAGTTCGTCTAAATTCTAGATAAAAAAAAATTCAATAAAAATAAACTAAAAAATTTTCATTGTTTTTTAAAATGAAAGAATTAACGCGTTTTTGATTCCCGAATATCCAGTTGATTCATTAATTCTTTATAAGAAACTCTTTTTTTATTTGACAAATAAGACAACAGCCGTTGTCGTTTTCCTAAGATTTTCCGTAGACCCCGCTGCGATAAATAGTCTTTTCTGTGAAATTCCAAATGTGAAGTAAGCCTTTTTATTTTATTGGTGAAATGAAAGACTTGAAATTCAATAGATCCCCGATTTTCTTCTTCTGAAATAACCGAAATAACTTTCTTTTTTACCATAAGATAAAATCTACTCTTTTTTCCTTTTTAAAATTCAAAAATCCATTTAACCGATCAGTAAAAATAATCCTATATCATTTTCTCATTTTAATTAAGTATAAGTAAAAAAAAAAATAGATATTTATACAGATAAAAGAGAACGTCTTTTTGACCTATTCCTATTTGATCTAATCGAATATCTAATTATTTATCTAATGGATATGGATACATGCATTGATTTATCGTATTGGAATGGAAATGTAAGACAAGGAATGTGTACAACCCCCGATTTCATCTAATAAATACAGACCTGAAAGATATATATGAGATGAGAAATGCATCATTCACGAATTTTCAACGGGGGATACATATATACATATATATCCTTAACAGACTACAACGGCTTCCATTATTGGTATCAAACCAATATCGATTCATACAAGATAAATCCTCTAATCGGTAAGTAGGCCAAAGAAAGGATTTTAATTGAATTAGTTCAATTTTATCCCTATAAAAATTTTGACTTTTATCCAAAACTTGATCATAGTTTTTTACGTTATTGCAAAATCCTGAATTGTTCGAAATAAGATTTCTATTCCTAGAATAGAAACAAATTCGAATTATTAATTCCCTACGCCATTTAGTGGAAAAAATACGTTCAGGAATAACTAAACCATAATCTCGATTTTCAGTTATTCTTTGATTTGGATGTCTTACAATATAATTAGTGTAATTGTTTCGATCAATATAGTGTTTTTCTCGGTAACTTTGATTAAGTTGGTACTCACTCTTATGAACCAATGAAACATTTAGAGTTTGATACATCAAAAATTGACCGTCGTTTTTTATAGACAAACGCACAGGTTCGATAATTAATATTCTTTTTTTCATCAATTCTCTAAGAGTAAAATCTTTTTGAATCATCAGAATATCTAGACTTGTTTCTCCACCTTGTATAGAGGATATAGCAATTTCTTTTGGATTTACCAATCTAAGCAAGAGACAATATACTTTAATATTATTTGTTATTTTTTGATTTAAAAAATTATTCCATCTCAATTGAAAACGTAAATACCTTTTTAAGACAAAATCCAGTTCTGCTTCCGTGTTGCTCTTATATTGTTTTCTTTTTTGACGTTTTTTCCTATCTGAGCCTGCAGAATCTTCTTCAATATCTTTTTCTTGAGTTGAGAAAATTGATTCAAGATTTTCTTTATTTTGTATATTTAATTCAACATTGTTTTTACCTAGGGATTCTTTTTTGTCTTGATTCTTATTTTCTAATTTAATAGATTTAGATTTATTTTCATTGGATAATTTTAAGGGATTCTCTTTTTGATTTTTAGTAATGTTTTTATTTTCACTAACAGTTTCATTTAAATTGAAAAGAAGTTCTTTGGCGGGGATTATCCAGGGGTTCATTTTATATGTATTATAAAGAAGCACAAATTCGCCAAAGAACCAAAGTTTTAGATTCGAAATAGAACGCCTTAGTATTTCTTCATTCATTCCCATCCAATCAAAAAGGCTTTGTTTTTTTTTTGAAATCTTGATTTTCCGATCTTTATCAATTTGAAGATAAACAAGGTCTTTTTTATCAATTTTACCAACTATTGTATAATTATTGACTTTAGTGTTAGTATTTGTATTATTATTGAAGTTGATATTGGTATCGATAGCGATCCAGGAATGAATATCCCCTTTCTTTCTAAAGCACAAATAGAGAATTTTCCAATCAAAATATTTTTTATCTGAAAATTTATCTAGAGTCATATTTTTGTTCTGTCCGAAATAATTATATATAGGGATAATACGCTCTGACATATCAACTAAGGCACTTTTCTTTATGTTGTATATATCGGAATTATAACAACTTTCTTGCGAATTATTTATCCATAATGGTGATACAGAAATATATGAATCCTTTCTATCGTCATAATTAATCGATTGATATGAGAAAAGTGCATATTTATAGTAATTTTTAAAATTAATAGTATATTTTGCATTGGAGAAGGAATTTAATTCAAAATTAATTAATTTTTTGTGAAAAATTAATTGGTCTTTTGAATCTGAATGACTTTTTTGAAAATCTTTATTTTCGGTCATAATAGATCTTTGATTCACTCTGTTTCGCCATTTGTGTGGTACTAATCGATACCATTGAATCCGTGATAATTCATATTGATAATACTTACTTAAAGAGTTTTTCCATTCAACAATTGTGTAATTAAAGAGATTTTTATGCCCTAATTCCAAATGAAGTATTCCTTCTGTTTCGAAATAATCCTTTATTTCTTTCTTACGAAAAAGAGATGTTTCCTTATATTGAAGAAGATCTCTATAAATTTGAGTTTTATATATTTGGTAAAATACATACGCTTGTGAAAAGTAGGATAAGTTGCTCAAATTTTTTGAATTCTTTTTAGTAATATCAAAAAAACGTTTTTTGAAAGTCCAAATAATGTGAATAGCACTTGTTTTATTCATTTTTTCTTTATTTATTTCATTATTGGAAATAAATTTATCAAATTCGTTTTTTGAGAATTCAAAAAGTTGTGTAGTGATTCTCGGACTATTCTTATGAATGATACATAAAACTATTTTTATGTATATCTTTTGAATAAGAAAATTGA